AGTAATAGAAAGTAAAGATCTTGAATGGATGGTCTCTCATAATTAATGAGAGATATCATGATTGAAAGATCTCATTATATTCAGAAAATTCCATTATATGTTATTTTAAATCTATAAAACCTTTTGGTGGTTCGGTTCATATTTTCTTTTTTTGAATCCTCTCGTTTTATTCAAGTAATTGGTAATTGTTCTTTCATAGAATAAATATGCTAATACTATTTCACTTTGAACTTCTAAACTGAAGCTATTATTACTATTCTAAATAAGAATTATTCTAAATGGAAATTCTTATTACTATCCCTATCTTTTTAATTCTTTACTATTTTATTTTTCATTGGTTAAATGGAATTAATATATAGAATTAGATTTCATATTTTTTATTATTCTTTTTTATATTTAGTATTTTGAATATTTGCGAAAAGAAAAAAAGAGATCGTTGAAACAATCCATATTCGTGATACAACTGTTGTTACATTAGATCTCCCCAAGATTTCTTTCCTTATGGAACTACAATACAAAACAAAGATGGGATTCTTTAATATGGAAAGAATATAGAATCTAAAAGAGTAATAGAAGTTGCTATTCTTTGAATCGAGTTGGCCCGAAATCAAATTCAAATATCAAATAAAGAAATAAAATAAAAATCAAATGAAAATATTCAATAATTTTCAATTTTTTGAAAAAGTCAAGGTTTTCTTTTTTTTTTTAGCGTCCGTCTATAATGACTGATGAATCAAGAACTTTCAATTGAAACTAAACGAATTCTTTAAATTAGTTTTTATTACCGTCGTATCTGGATTGAGACTTAGGTAAATGTTTTATTCATATATGTATTAAAAGAACATATCTAATTTAGCTCTTTCATGCCTATTCTAACTAGTTATTTTGGTTTTTTACTGGCTGCTTCAACTATAACCTCAGCTATATTTATTGGTTTGAACAAGATACGACTTATTTGAAATGAATGAAATTCAATAAACAATTTACAAAAATCAAAATCAAAACCTCCCAGAATATTTTATTTCAGTTATTCTATGGTTCTCAATTGCGAATTCCCGGTCATTGAGATTCACGGATAATTCAGATTAATATTTAGGGATAGATCTTACCTATCTTTTTATTCCCTAAAACAAATCAAAATGATTGAAGTTTTTCTATTTGGAATCGTCTTAGGTCTAATTCCTATTACTTTAACAGGATTATTTGTAACTGCATATTTACAATACAGGCGCGGTGATCAGTTGGACCTTTGATTGAGTAACATTTCTTTTTTTGATTGACCTCCTACAAGGAGGAGGTCAAATTTAAGTTGCAATTAGACTTTGTTTTGTTAAGTTATTTCATTGTAATTCGACATAACATAAACGGAATCACGCTCTGTAGGATTTGAACCTACGACATCGGGTTTTGGAGACCCGCGTTCTACCGAACTGAACTAAGAGCGCTTTCTTATATCCTATAACAGTAGATACAATTGTAAAGTGTAAAGAAAAGGATTTTTTTACCCCCGAGGGGTCCTGTGTACATGTACGTATAGTATGTACAAACGAAAGATTATGTCCAAAATTTCCCGATCTTACTCAAGGAATCCCTCGTAACTGTCCATAGGAGAAAGAATAGGTAGGGATGACAGGATTTGAACCTGTGACATTTTGTACCCAAAACAAACGCGCTACCAAGCTGCGCTACATCCCTTTTAAAAATTGTTGTACAGTGTCATTGTATAAAATACATGTCTTGTTTTCCACATCCTTCTTTTTTGCTCTACCTATATAGATAGGTAGAAAATGTTCTTGTCATTTTTTTAGGGAGCGGAAAAATTGAATCTGCTGGGTCATTATACATATGCATTTTAGTTAGTAATTCCTAATTCTAATTTTATTTCAAGCAAAAACAAATGATCTTGAACTAAAATATCGGGTTATCTATGATCTATGTATTAGAATATCGAACTAGGACTATATATGTATTACAATATACAATACAAATAAAGAATTAAAATAAATAAGAAAAAAATAGAAAATAAAAGAAGAAGGAGGATTTTCAATGCGAGATATAAAAACATATCTCTCAACGGCACCTGTGCTAACCACTCTATGGTTTGGGTCTTTAGCAGGTCTATTGATAGAAATTAATCGTTTATTTCCGGATGCCTTGTCATTCCCCTTTTTTTCATCTTGATTGAATTCTTGTATTGATCTGTGAAGAAATGAAGAAGATTTGAGATACAATTCTACGTAACATGGCTCCAATTTTGCTTCCTTTTTCTTTCCTATCCTAAAAAAAAAGAAAGAGAAAGAGTGTATCGAACCTCAGTCAAAATACAGTGAATCTACGATAGGATTTTTTGGAAAAGAAATGGAAATGTGGATCCAGTCTAGGGGCGACGAAATTTTAACATAGAAAGAATAAAATAATGAGATTAGGATAGGAATAATTCATAGTTAGAAAAAATTGTATTAATTAATTATTACGATATTCTTAATATTCTTCTATTAATGAATATGACTCTTTTTCTTTATAGTTCTAGTTATTCATAGTAATTCTATTTTAAATTATAGTACTCCGAAGTTATTCGAATTCCAATAATTTGAAAAAGAAAATATTTACAAATTCCATTTCTAGTTAGTAACTTTTATTAATATAGTCTAGATATAGAATATAGATTTTTTTTTATTTGGTTCGGATCAAAAAGAAAATGAAGAGAGTTCTAAAGTGAAGTCGATCCAAAATGAAAAGGAGGTTCATGGCCAAGGGTAAAGATATCAGAATTATAGTGATTTTGGAATGTACCTGTTGTGTTCGAAAGGGTGTCAATAAAGAATCGCCGGGCATTTCTAGATATATTACTCAAAAGAATCGACACAATACACCCAATCGACTAGAATTTAGAAAATTTTGTCGCTATTGTCAAAAGTATACGATTCATGGGGAAATAAAGAAATAGGTGGAACGGAATGTGTGTGTGATTTTTACAAGTAGTGGGAAGAGTAAGAACTTTACATCTTAACATATATAATACAAACCAAATCCGATTTTGGTCGAATCTTAAATAAATAAGAAAAAAAATAGAATTCTATTTTATGGATTCTTTTATATAGAAGGAATAAACAAACAAGGAATAAGTAAACCATGGATAAATCCAAACAACCTTTTCGTAAATCCAAGCGATCTTTTCGTAGGCGTTTACCCCCAATTGGATCGGGGGATCGAATCGATTATAGAAACATGAGTTTAATTAGTCGATTTCTTAGTGAACAAGGAAAAATCTTATCTAGACGGACGAATAGGTTGACCTTGAAACAACAACGATTAATTACTATTGCTATAAAACAAGCTCGTATTTTATCTTTGTTACCTTTTCGTAATAATGAGAAACAATTGGAGAGAGTGGAGTCGATCCCTAGAACTACTGGTCCTAGAACCAAAAATAAATAGATATACTCCTCAAAACTCCAATTGAGGACTCAAGCTTATATTAATTTTTGCTCGAAAAAACTAGAATCCAGATTTGATTCTTGTATTATAAAAAAGGAAAAATGGGGAAGAAATCTTTTTTTCTTGAAAAATGTTCGTTTATTCTTACTACTCAAATCTTAATTTCTTTTTATTCTATCTTCCCGGAGTCCTTTCTCCGGGAAATCCCTTTTCAATCATTCTTGTTTCATGTATAATAGATTCTATTAAGATTCTTTTATTCCTTTATTTGATTTGTATTTTTTTTTTTATTTCTGATTGATGATTTTATTTGAAATAATATCAAAACAATTCTTATTTGATAGGGCTATTTGCGCAAGTATTTTACGATTCAGAAGCAATTGTCTCTTGTACAGATTGTTGATGAATAGGCTATAACTATAGAATAGCCTATCCTCACGAGTTACCGCATTTATCCGAGTGATCCACAAACGACGAAAATCTCTCTTTTTCCTGCTCCTATCTCGATGAGAGGAAACCAAAGCTCTCATTCTTTGTTGAATAGTTGTTCGAGTAAGTCTTGAATGAGCCCCTATAAAGGTTGATGCAAATAAACGAATCTTTTTTCGACGTCTCCGAGCTGTATATCCTCGTTTAACTCTGGTCATTGAATCAAATGAAACTTTCTTGAATAACTAATTGATTTCTCTTCTTTCAGTCATCCTTTTCTTCCGGTCAATTAATAACAAAGCGGATTCTTCCAATATATAAAATATAAATTCCAATGGCTTTTGCGACTATGACCTTCCCGACCACTATTTTTTCTTTCTTCAAAGTATCTCGCCTGTAAATAAGAAATTCGACTGCTACTAAATAAATAAATAAAAAAGAATAGTGGGTTTCCTCGTTTCTATGGCAACTTCTGAAACGGTGAGGTCCTCTCTATACACCGGAGCCTCTTCTTTCATTTCATCAAATTTTATTGTGAACTTGTATAGTTCACACTCTTTGGCTCTACCCATCCATTTTTCAATTAGAATTCTTTTTTCAATTCTAATTAGAAAGTAATAGTCCTTTTCACAAAAAAAGCTATCCATACAGTGACGGCATTTAATTCTGAAAGTTGGCTAGGTAGCTGACCTTGTTAGTCCGTTTTTTAAAGAAAAGGAATAGGAGCATAACCTTTTTCCTCCGCTTAATGGATAACTATTTGTTACCAATGGAGAATTACTTCTCATCTCAAACGGAGTGATTGGATTTGCACCAATAGAAACCATAAATTCATAACATAATTAGGTAGATGATAGATCTTCATTTTTAGATACTAGTAAATTAAATGGCCGTCTTCCACTCTATCTATCCTAATTCATTGATAGTGGTCGTTGATACTTTTGCATTTCTTCAAACTCATCATGATCTGAACTGAACGAGTCGCACATACACCCTAGTACATGTTCCTCGACGCTGAGGACATCCTCGAAGAGCGGGAGATTTCGTGACATTTCTTATTGGCTGTCTTGCGTTTCTAATAAGTTGTTTAATGGTTGGCATGGCGTGTCTATAGAATCTCATTCTAGATAGAATAGAGCGGGTTGGCTTAGATCGATCTTAACCTGATGGTTGATGATTATGAATGATTTCTATTCACACGGAAATTTCAAATTTTGAAACGGAATTCTTATATTTATATGGAATCCCTAGTATTTTGATTTTCGATCGCTACAAGATCAACGATGCCATAAGCTTGGGCTTCTGTTGCTGACATAAAAACATCCCTTTCCATATCTTCGGATATAACCCATAAAGGGTTGCCCGTTCTTTGTACATAAACTTTTGTGAGAGTTTCGCGAAGCTTCAATAGTTCTTCTGCTTCCAGAATAAAATCCCCTGCTTGTGCCTCGTAAAAAGAACTAGCAGGTTGGTGAATCATAACCCTGATGATATTGATATAACATCATGAATGGTTCTTTTATCTATATATCGCACGATTGGGTTAAAGTAAGGGATAATCAAAATAACAATAAAAAATAGAATTAAACAACCGTACGGGCATTTTTTGTACATTGCATACGGCTCTGCAATGGAATTTATTTTTTCGATAGAAGAAATTCTATCGAAAAGAAGAAAAAGAACCCATCTGATCCAAATCGTTAAATGATCCATTTACCACCCTTCCTTTCGTAGTAGTAAAAAAGATACTATGATGGTTCTGTTGCTTTATATGTTTATCTATTTATCTCGTCTGTGGTTTAGCAATCCCAAAGTTTCTTTTTGATATGATCCAAGAAGGAGAAAATTATTTTTTCCATTTTTTTGACTCTTTCTTATCATAACATAAAAATAAGAAAGATACTTCTGGTGTGGAAGAATAATGGTTTGTGACGCTGAAATTGACTCTTGCTTGACACATAAAATCAACTTGGGAATAACCCTTCTTTCATACTACTATCTCGATACAAAATCTCATGTTAGAAAAAAAACACTAATGGTTTGTTCATATCGAACTCGAAGTGCCATGCTATTATTACTTATTCTTTATTTGATTCATATTCGATACAGCGAAGGCATAGTATTTTTTTCTCAAATAAAAAAAACTCATTGGCGCCAAGCGTGAGGGAATGCTAGACGTTTGGTAATTTCTCCTCCAACCAGAATGAAAGATCCCATTGAAGCGGCTAATCCCATACATACTGTATGTACATCCGGTGACACAAATTGCATAGTATCATAAATGGCTATTCCTGGTATTACCCATCCGCCTGGAGAATTTATAAACAAATAAAGATCCCTAGTATCATCCTCTATGCTGAGGTATACCATGAGACCAACAAGTTGATTCGAGATCTCGCTATCAACCTCTTGTCCTAAAAAAAGTAATCTTTCTCGATGAAGTCGGTTGATTAGGGAAAAATTGTATCCCTGAGGAACCGTACGTGCACCTTTGGATGCATACGGTTCGAAAGAATTGCGAAAAAAAAATCAATGTATTGATTCCAGTCCTATTTCTTTTTTTTTTAACATGAGTTTTGCCCTCCTTCCCCTTCCCTATATTCTATAATGTAGAATATAAAAAAGAATTTTATGAACTTATTGAACTAACTTCTCATTGATGTATTGTTTCATCGAAATTCAAATTACGATGTAATTTTCTTGTTCCTGAATGGACCCTTTCAATTCTTTTAGGTTCTTGTTCTACTCCGGGGGAAGATTTGCCCGAATTCCATTTGCGCATATAGGTCAAATGATTCCAGTACCACTTCTTTTTTTTCAATTGTTTCATAACTTTCCCCAAAATATTCGATGTATTAATAATACTACTCTATTGGTAGGCAGTTTTATATTATCCCTTGGTAATCGTGCAATCATCATATATTCTACATAATAGATTATATTAGAATATTCTATTATAGTCTATTATAGTAAGTTCTATTATATTCTATTTAATTATTAATGAATTTCATAATTTATTAATACTTTAATGAAATTTATAATACTTTAATTAAATTTATATTTTATTTTTATATTCTTTATTTAATATTTCTTATTTAATTATCTAATAATTTAATTATCTAATATTATTATATTTTTTATATTTTTTTTTTCTATTTCTATTTAATATTTCTTATTTATATTACTACATTTACACTCCCATTCTATTACTTTTACTCTTACCATTTCCAATTTGGTATTCTCTGAACGGAGCCTGGATACTTTATCAGTCCAAGTAAACCATCAATTATTTTAATTGATAATATTCATCCCCAATAGGAATCTTTGTGCTTCACGCTCCAAATTATTGATTGTTCAATCAATACAAGATTGAATATCTATTTATTGGATTGGGCGAAATAGAGAATACTCGATCGGGGGAGATAACGGGGAAATACCATATGATCCATATGTCTGACAAGTCGCACTATACGTCAACCCAAGCTGCATCTTCCTCTCCAGGATTCCGAAAAGGTACTTTTGGAACACCAATGGGCATTAAGATAAAAAAAATGAAGTACTATACTTTACTTTAATATGGAAACGTAACAATGGGTTTTATTGTCTTCATCATTTTTTCTCTTTCTTTTCTATATTCTATTCTATATTAGAATTTTCTATTCTATATATTATATATTATAGAAAATAGAACTTAATATTATTAGATAGATATATTATTATCTAGATAGAATTAGAGTATTTAGAGTATATATTAAGTATATAGATTCTAATTTAGAATCTAATTTAGAATATTAGTATATAGATATATACTTTATATATAGGAATATAGGACTGGAAGGTTCATAGAGGAAGACAGAATGAATAAAGAAAAATTGTAACGAACGGAATCGATCAGATCAGCCGATTGTTCGAATGATTTCGAATTATAAAAAGTATCTATGCATTCTTTTTCCCTCAAAATCGTCCCATTGCGTATTGGTACTTATCGGGTATAGAATAAGATCTGTTTCTCTTTGTTCTTCTAAATAGAAATAAATAGAATTGTTCCCTTCTCTTTCTATTTCATTAAAAATAAAAGAAGGGAATACAAATAAATATAAATCTTTTCCTATACAAAATCTACCGAACAGGTGAAATACACGGTCTAGTCTTTTCCAATGCGATAAAGTTACATAATGTCTATTTCTTTTTCAGAAAGGGGTATTTACATGGGTTTGCCTTGGTATCGTGTTCATACTGTTGTATTGAATGATCCCGGTCGATTACTTTCTGTACATATAATGCATACAGCTCTAGTTTCTGGTTGGGCCGGCTCGATGACTCTATATGAATTAGCAGTTTTTGATCCCTCTGACCCTGTTCTTGATCCAATGTGGAGACAAGGCATGTTCGTTATACCTTTCATGACTCGTTTAGGAATAACCAATTCGTGGGGAGGTTGGAGTATCTCGGGAGGAACTATAACGAATCCGGGCATTTGGAGTTATGAAGGCGTGGCAGGGGCACATATTTTGTTTTCTGGCTTGTGCTTCTTGGCAGCTATCTGGCATTGGGTGTATTGGGACCTAGAAATATTCTGTGATGAACGTACGGGAAAACCTTCTTTAGATTTGCCCAAGATCTTTGGAATTCATTTATTTCTTTCAGGAGTCGCTTGCTTTGGCTTTGGTGCATTTCATGTAACAGGCTTATATGGTCCTGGAATATGGGTGTCTGATCCTTATGGACTAACCGGAAAAGTACAATCTGTAAATCCAGCGTGGGGTGCGGAAGGTTTTGATCCTTTTGTTCCGGGGGGAATAGCTTCTCATCATATTGCAGCGGGTACATTGGGCATATTAGCGGGTCTATTTCATCTTAGTGTCCGTCCGCCTCAACGTCTATACAAAGGATTACGCATGGGTAATATTGAAACTGTGCTTTCCAGTAGTATTGCTGCTGTTTTTTTTGCAGCTTTCGTTGTTGCTGGAACTATGTGGTATGGTTCAGCAACTACCCCAATCGAATTATTTGGCCCCACTCGTTATCAGTGGGATCAGGGGTACTTCCAGCAAGAAATATATCGAAGAGTTGGGGCCGGACTAGCCGAAAATCTGAGCTTGTCGGAAGCTTGGTCTAAAATTCCCGAAAAATTAGCTTTTTACGATTACATTGGTAATAATCCGGCGAAAGGAGGATTATTCAGAGCAGGCTCAATGGATAACGGGGATGGAATAGCTGTTGGGTGGTTAGGGCACCCCATATTTAGAGATAAAGAAGGGCGCGAACTCTTTGTACGTCGTATGCCTACCTTTTTTGAAACATTTCCGGTAGTTTTGGTAGATGGAGACGGAATTGTGAGGGCCGATGTTCCTTTTAGAAGGGCAGAATCCAAGTATAGTGTTGAACAAGTAGGGGTAACTGTTGAATTCTATGGTGGCGAACTCAATGGAGTCATTTATAGTGATCCTGCTACTGTAAAAAAATATGCTAGACGTGCCCAATTAGGTGAAATTTTTGAATTAGACCGGGCTACTTTGAAATCCGATGGTGTTTTTCGTAGCAGTCCAAGGGGTTGGTTCACTTTTGGGCATGCTACGTTTGCTTTGCTCTTCTTTTTCGGACACATTTGGCACGGCGCCAGAACCTTGTTCAGAGATGTTTTTGCCGGTATTGATCCAGATTTGGATGCTCAAGTGGAATTTGGAGCATTCCAAAAACTTGGAGATCCAACCACAAGGAAACAAGTAGTCTGATACAAAATTCCTTTGCCATCTTTTGCCTCTATTTTTTTTTATTTTATTCTGGTATTTAGAGTATATAAATTTAGATTTCTAATAAATTTAGATTTCTATTATATTTTTCTATTATATTTATATATAATATTTAGCTATTTAGTATTTATAATTTGTTAATTTCTATAATTAAGCTAGAATTTCTCTTTTCTATATTAATTGAATCTATTTCATTTCATATTCAATATTTCCTAATATATTAATCTAATTATTAATCTAATATACCAATACTAATATATAAATTAGATAAATATCTATTTATTTTCTATTTTCTTTCTATATTTTTATTATTTTTATGTATAAATAGATAATATAAATAGATATAAATAAAATAAGATATTTTATTAGACTATTAGAATAATATAGAAAAAAATTAGAAATAGAATAAAAATAATACAATATAAATATAGAAGAAATAGAATTAATAAGATATGACTATATATATAGTCATAATAGTAATAGTTAGTAATAGTAATAAGAAATTGTAAATCTCAATTGAGAATTTCTTTAGTAAATGATCCAAAATGAATAGGTGTGGAAGCTATAATTGTAAACCACGATCAAATCTATGGAAGCATTGGTTTATACATTCCTCTTAGTTTCAACTTTAGGGATAATTTTTTTCGCTATCTTTTTTCGAGAACCACCTAAAGTTCCAACTAAAAAAATGAAATGATTTTTCATTATTTCCATTGAAGTAATGAGCCCCAATATGAATAGGGGGCTCATTACTTCAACTAGTCCCCATGTTCTTCGAAGGGATCTCTTAATTTTTGAGAGGGTTGCCCAAAAGCGGTATATAAGGCATACCCAGTAAAGCTTACAAGTAACCCGGATATGGAGATGGCGACTAGGGTTGCTGTTTCCATTTTTTCGATAATTTCAAGATCACAAAGGATCACGATAATGTCGTTTATTTACAACTACAACGGAATGGTATACAAAGTCAACAGATTTCAACCCATGATGAAAGAGGATTTATGGCTACAAAAACCGTTGAGAGTAGTTCTAGATCTGGGCCAAGACGCACTGGCGTAGGGAGTTTATTGAAACCATTGAATTCGGAATATGGAAAAGTAGCTCCAGGGTGGGGGACTACACCACTTATGGGAGTTGCAATGGCTCTATTTGCAATATTTCTATCTATTATTTTAGAAATTTATAATTCATCTGTTTTACTGGATGGAATTTCAATGAATTAGTTCATAAAAACTAGGAAGTCCTAGTTTTTCAATAAAAAAATAGTATTTTACTTATACTTACTTAATGCTTAAAATACTTAATACTTCAACTTAATATTACCTAAGACTTGGATTTCATTCTGGTAGTTCGATCGTGAAATTTATTTGTTTCGATATTTCATTTCCGGAATATGAGCGTGTGACTTGTTATAATTGATCCTATTGATAATACAGAGAATGGACCTGTCATCTCTATCAAGATGATTCTACCTCGTCAGATATTTATTATAGTCTCTGAAGCACGGACTATATAGAATAGATCAAGAAAAGAAATATTTGAACTATGATTCATACCTATTATTCAGACCTCGCAACCGGATTAAAAAAAAATGGAAATAGGTCTTTTATAAATAAAACAATTTTTTCTTTCATACTTCTTTTGACCAAAATAAACCTCTTTCTCTATATTTTGTTGAGTTATTACATTCATTGAAGAAGTGATGATCAAATGGTTTTTACTCAGAAAACCTTTGAGTTTAGTTTTGGCTTTCTTAAATCATCGTGGTTCTAGTATGAATCTGAGGTTTCAATTGATTCATAGGGTCTCAACAAGAGAATTCCTATCAAACAAACAAAAAAAAAAAATAGGGAAGAGAAGATTCAAGAGGCCTGTCACGATTAACATAAAGAAAGATGGATGAGCCAACTTGAGATTTTATTTCTTAGCATTATCATCACAAAGAAGAGATTCCGGATTTTTCTTACTTCGTATCTTTGGGTCAAATCGAGTCAAGCGGCTAAGCCACAAGAAGTTTGAAACTCTCTATTCCATATCCGTTGAACCCAGTATTTGTGTGTTTCGGTTTGAGCCGTACGAGATGAAATTCTCATATACGGCTCTCAGAGGGGGAGTCTTTCTTGGGTTACCTATCTCAATAAAGTATATGATTGGTTCGAGGAACGTCTCGAGATTCAAGCGATTGCAGATGATATAACTAGTAAATATGTTCCTCCTCATGTCAACATATTTTATTGTCTAGGGGGGGTTACGCTTACTTGTTTTTTAGTACAAGTAGCTACGGGTTTTGCTATGACCTTTTACTATCGTCCAACTGTTACAGAGGCTTTTTCCTCTGTTCAATACATAATGACTGAGGCCAACTTTGGTTGGTTAATTCGATCAGTTCATCGATGGTCAGCAAGTATGATGGTTCTAATGATGATCTTGCACGTATTTCGTGTGTATCTTACAGGTGGTTTTAAAAAACCCCGCGAATTAACTTGGGTTACAGGGGTGGTTCTCGCTGTATTGACCGCATCTTTTGGCGTAACTGGTTATTCCTTACCTCGGGACCAAATTGGCTATTGGGCAGTAAAAATTGTAACAGGCGTGCCTGAAGCTATTCCTATAATAGGATCACCCTTGGTAGAATTATTACGTGGAAGTGCTAGTGTGGGCCAGTCTACTTTGACTCGTTTTTATAGTTTACATACTTTTGTATTGCCTCTTCTTACTGCCGTATTTATGTTAATGCACTTTCCAATGATACGTAAGCAAGGTATTTCGGGTCCTTTATAGAGAAGGCAGATCATAGATATTTGTAATTTATCATATCGGGGAGGAACAAGAGTCTTTCATTGCTACAAATATGGATTATTTAAAAATAAGGCATGTTATTTGGATACTTCTATTCAACTCTGAAGTATTGTTTATTTGATACGAATCAAATAGTTGAAGTATATTTTTCTAAAAGAGGATGGATTATGGGAGTGTGTGACTTGAACTATTGATTGGTCCATGCAGATATATGATTTTATCCGCCACGTTGGAATTCACAACCTAACGTGTCTCCGCATCCAACCATCACGTCAGTCCCTTATATGTAGCATAGGATAGGCCGGTTCACTTGAGGAGAATATTTTCTATGATCATACCCGAATCATGTCATGCATGAACAGGCTCCGTAAGATCCCTAGACTAGAATGATCCAATGTTCTATTTATTCCACTTTTTTTGATTTTTCTTTTTTTTTTTAGTAATTTTCTTATAATTAATTTATAGTATTAATATTTCGTATTAATTTGATAGTAATCTTAGTAAGTTTTTTATAGTATGTAGATGCATTCATTTCCTCTGCATCGACCCTGAATCTATGATACTATTGGAGTTAAATAGGGGATCTAAAGAAGAACAGGGGCTAGACTTTATTAGTAACAAGTAAAAATTTTGTATTTTTGTATGTAATATGTAATACAATCGAGATGTTGTGGGGATAAATACCAACCAAAAGACATGAGACAATCCAAAAAGCACTTGATCATGATCAAATTTGTAAGCCTACTTGGATATTGAGCATTTCCTTGTTGCCAGAACTGAATTCTTTGCAATTAATAATGAATCGTTGAAACTCGGGGAAATGGAATTTTATAAATCTTTTCTTACATAGAGTCATTCTACATTATATATGTAGATATATATGAAATATAGATCTTCTATGGACCTATTTATGTTCTATGGATCTATTTCTGTGATTCTTTTGATTCTTGCTCGAGCCGGATGATAAAAAATTATCATGTCCGGTTCCTTTGGGGGATGGATCCACAAGAATTCACCTATCCAAATAACAAAGAAACCTGATTTGAATGATCCTGTATTAAGAGCTAAATTGGCTAAAGGGATGGGACATAATTATTATGGAGAACCTGCATGGCCCAATGATCTTTTATATATTTTTCCAGTAGTAATTCTAGGCACTATTGCATGTAATGTGGGTTTAGCAGTTCTAGAGCCGTCAATGATCGGTGAACCAGCGGATCCGTTTGCAACTCCGTTGGAAATATTACCCGAATGGTACTTCTTTCCCGTATTTCAAATACTTCGCACAGTACCCAATAAGTTATTGGGTGTTCTTTTAATGGTTTCAGTACCAATAGGATTATTGACAGTACCTTTTTTAGAGAATGTCAATAAATTCCAAAATCCATTTCGTCGTCCAGTAGCTACAACAGTCTTTTTGATCGGTACCGCAGTAGCTCTTTGGTTAGGTATTGGAGCAACTTTACCTATTGAGAAATCCCTAACTTTAGGTCTTTTTCAAATTGATTAAACCGTGAAATACCACGACATAGGTATCTAAGGAAGATCCCCTTCTGGATCTTCCCTAGATACATCAATCTTATTATGATCTATTCTGAAAATATATGGACCGTGTCGGAGATTAAAAACTTATTCTATTCTTTATTTATTTCTAAAAACTAAAAAAAGAAAAAATTCCAATGGATTTAAAATGAAAACTTTTTCTTAGGTAAATTGATTGCAAAATGCTTCTGTAGAGTGCCCAATATCTGTTTTACATCTTCTATTCGAAAATATTTTATTTTCATAAGATCTTCTTGACTGTTACTCAAAAGGTCCAATAATGTATGTATATTGGACCTTTTGAGACAATTATAGGTCCTGGAAGACAATTCTGATTGGTCAATAAAAATACATGTCAATGGAATTTCTTTTTTGTTTTTCTTGAGATTAGTGAATCTGTCTTGAAAGGAAAAAAGGGGCAGATTCCATCTGTTTTCATTTTCCTCGAAATTCATGCCCTCTTCCTCTGCATGTAGAAAAGGAATCAATAAATCAATCAAATTACGAGAAGCCTCATAAAGTGCTTCTTTAGGAGTTAAACTTCCATTCGTCCATATTTCTAGAAAGAGTATCTCTTGTTTTTCATCCCCATTCCCATAAGAATGAATACTATGATTCGCATTTCGAACAGGCATAGATACAATATCTATAGGATAACTTCCATCGTGAGAGTCGTTTGTGGATTTCATATGATATCCGCGATCTCTCTTGATTTGTAATTCAATATACAAATCAATTGATTCTGTCAGGTTAGCTATATGCTGTGTCGTATCAACTATTTCTACAGAAGGTGGTGAGATGATATCTTGAGCTGTTATGTATTTTGGACCCCTGACGCAAATGGATGCGTCCCTAACTCCATAGAGATTACTTCTCAATACAATCTCTTTCAAATTTATTAAAATCTCATGTACTGATTCTTCAATACCTGCTATTGTAGAATATTCATGCAGCACATTTTCAGATGTTGCACGTGTGATACATGTTCCTTCTATTTCTCCAAGTAAAGCCCTTCGCATGGCAATACCTATGGTATCGGCTTGACCTTTCATAAGCGGGGACAAAACGAAACGACCATAATAAAGACGCTTGCTGTCTACTCTTGATTCAACACATTTCCACTGTAGTGTTCGAGTGGATCCTGCTACTTCTTCTCGAACCATACTCTTATTTTTCTTTTATTTATGATTATTGGATTAGATCATTGAATCATTTATTTCTCTTGGAATCTCTTGAATTCTTATTTCTACACACGTCTTTTTTTAGGGGGGCGACATCCATTATGCGGCATGGGTGTTACATCACGTACGAAACTTAATAGCATCCCATTTCTACGAATGGCTCGTAATGCCGCATCTCTTCCGAGACCTGGACCCTTTATCATAACTTCTGCTCGTTGCATACCCTGATCAACTAATGTACGAATAGCATTAAATGCCGCGGCTTGAGCAGCATAGGGTGTTCCCTTTCTTGTACCTCTGAATCCAGAAGTACCTGCGGAAGCCCAAGAAACCACCCGACCTCGTACGTCTGTAACAGTTACAATAGTATTGTTGAAACTTGCTTGAACATGAATAACTCCTTTTGGTATTCTACGTTCACTCTTATTTGAACCAATACGTGCATTCTTACGTAAACCAATTTTTGATATAGGTTTTGTCATATTTTATTAGATCATATTCATAAGAATAAAATAAAAAGAAAGAAGAATCAGAAATCTACATAAAGATACAGATAAAGGAATATCCATTTCATATGAAAACAAATTCTTTTTACATGTACATGTTACATGTACATGAGTTTTTCTTTTAAAAAGTTCTTGATTTAAAACTTGAGAAGGATTACCCCTGTCTCTGTTTATGTCTCGGATTGGAACAAATGACTCTAATTCGTCCCCGCCTACGAATCAAGCGACATTTTTCACAAATTTTACGAACAGAAGCCCTTATTTTCATATTTATTATTCCTTACTTTCATTCTGAATCTATTTTTTTTTTGAAAAAAAAATCAGTTTATTGCATTTTTGAACTTCGAATTATATCCCTACGAAAAGGATGTTTAAAAGAATGATCTAATCGTTCGAATCTTTTTTGCGAAGTCTATAAATTATACGTCCCCTGGTTGAATCATAACGACTCATTTCAATTTTGACTCTATCTCCGGGTAGTATACGTATAAAACTGCGCCGGATTCTTCCTGAAATATAACCTAGAATTAGATCTTCATTATCTAACTGAACTCGGAACATACCGTTGGGAAGTGATTCAGTAATTAAACCCTCATGAATTAATTTTTGTTCTTTCATTCCAGGGAACCCCCTTTAAGTATCAACTAATAGAGGAAGAGTTCTATAATTCACTTCTCCTCTCTATTTTACAAATAGTAAGTTCGAGAGAAAATTAGGGTATTCAGGAGAATCACCATATATAACACAAAATTTCTCCTCCAATTTTTTCTAGTCGAGCTTCTCGATCTGTCATTATACCTCGAGAAGTAGAAAGAATTACAATTCCCATTCCGCCTAAAATCTTAGGAATTCGTTGATAGTTGGAATAGATTCGTAGACCGGGTCGGCTGATACGTTTTAAAATTATTTTATTTCCTTTCCTAGTCTTTCTATGTCGTAAGGTTAAAACCAAGAATTTTTTTTGACTTTCTTGATGTTTTCGAACATTTTCAATAAAACCTTCTCGTAAAAGTATTTTCACAATGTTTTTAGTGATATTAGTAGATACTATTTGAACTCTTCCCTTTTGATCTATGTCAGCATTTCTTATAGAAGTTAATATATCGGCAATAATGTCCCTACCCATGACGAACTATAGTTATTGGTGCCTCCTAATTTTGATATAATCAACATGCTTCTTTTTTGTTTTATTTTTTATTGAATTTTTTTTTTGAAATTCTTAAATTATAAAAAATTATTAGAAATTTAAAGTATATGCATGAGACACAATCTATTCTATCTATGTCTATTAATCGGATTTCTTTCAGATATTTGAATATTATAAATATTCCATATGATAGATTATAGATATAGAATAGATTCTATATTCTATATCTATAATCTATATATATATAGTATAGGATATATCCTATTTTTCATCTATAAGACTTCGGGTGCTAATGAAACTATTTTAGTAAAATTCAATTGTCGCAATTCTCGAGCAATCGCACCAAAAATTCGAGTTCCCTTTGGATTTCCTTCTTGATCAATGATAACCGCTGCATTGTCATCATATCGTATTATCATGCCATTATCACGTTTGAGTTCTTTACACGTGCGTACAATCACAGCTCTAATTATTTCTGATCTTTCTATAGGCATGTTGGGCACTGCTTCTTTGATTACAGCAACAATAACATCGCCAATATGAGCATATCGGTGATTACCAGTTCCTATGATTCGAATACACATTAATTCTTGAGCTCCACTGTTATCCGCTACATTCAAAAGGGTCTGAGGTTGAATCATATCATTTTTATTTTAATCTCTTATTTCAATGCAAGGGATAATGGAAAAAAGAAATATTGTCTGTCCAGAGATAAAGAAATCCGTGGTTGTTTTTTCATTCTCAATACTCCTTCTTATTTTACTTTTGTTTACCTATCCTGAAATAACAAATTGAGTTCGTATAGGCATTTTGCATGCAGCTATTTGCATAGCAGTTTTGGCTACAGTTTCTGATACTCCACTCATTTCATAAAGTATTCGACCCGGTTTAACAACAGATACCCAATATTCGGGGGATCCCTTGCCCGAACCCATACGTGTTTCTGTAGGTCTTAAAGTAACAGGTTTGTCGGGAAAGATACGTACCCATATCTTTCCACCACGACGCGCATATCGTGTCATTGCTCTTCGCCCTGCTTCTATTTGTCTAGCTGTGATCCAAGCAGGTTCAAGTGCCTGAAGAGCGTATCTGCCAAAACAAATATGATTGCCTCGGCAAGATATTCCTTTCATTCTACCTCTATGTTGTTTACGAAATCTGGTTCTTTTGGGGTTATAGTTGATGGTCATTTCTGAATTCCATCTCTACTGCAAAGCTGGACATGAGAGTTTCTTCTCATCCAGCTCCTCGCGAATGAAATGATTCAATAATATTACATATACACATGTATTTATGTATTTCATTCTAATTTCATTCTAAGAAAGAATATACTAATTTTTTTTATATTGAATTTGTTACATAGGTAGTTGTATATATAATGCTTCTTTCTTTTATCAAAATTTCTAAAGTATTTTACTTTACCTCTATTGAATCACGCCAACAGTCATCCAATAAATAAAATTGTTAAATTAAATAAAAATAAAGAAAGTTTTCGCGGGCGAATATTGACTCTTTCCTCCTTCATTTGTAGGGTCAATTCATGACCATTTAGAAGAAATCCATTTTTTCTTGGTTCATTCCGCCATCCTACCCAATGAATCATTAGGATTGATTCGTTTTCAAGAAAATCCTATGTAATCACAGGTTCCATCGTTCCCATAGCTTCTCTATTAATACTTAGGCCTGAACTCTGCAATGGAGCTCTCAACAAAATCTGTTATTTGTTTCCGAGTCAATCTCCTCAGTTTTTTTTAACCCGAAGCTCAATTCAATTATTCTCTATTTTTTATTATTTCTATTATCTATTTTTCTATCTTTGATATCTTATTATTTCTTTATCTATCTTATTACATACATAATAGACTGACTATATTATCCATATTGATTAGATTATTTAGATTATTATTTTAATTTCATTTTTTTTTTATTATATTTCTTATATTTTCTTTCTATTTTTTATTTGTATATTTTGTATTCTATTGTAATTGTATATTTTGTATTTTTATTTGATGTTGATGCTTTATAACACTGCCTTTATTTATGGGGTAATTCTTCATAAACCATACATACGGGAATCATATATCATTGAGATCTTTATTCTCTCTTTCTATCATCCTTCCTTTTTTCCACATCCCTTTTTTTCACAATTCATAATCAGATTTCTTTTTTATGAAAAGAATTTCAGTTGCTACAACTATATGATTGATTCAGTCATATAGTGACTGTTTCTTGGGATCTCGACAATACGAAGCAATAAGTTGGTTATTAGTTTTGAGTTTCTTTAGTTTTTATAGTTACTAAGTTTATAGTGGGGTCAGCCTTTTTTTTTCAATCTCAATTCTCAACTCTAAAGAAAAAATTAACGAGTCACACACTGAGCATAGCAATTATACTAAAATCTAAATTAAATTTAAATAAAGGGTAAATCAAATTTTTATTCAACCTTATATAATTATAATTGTTCGTTTTTCTTTGATTAAGAAAAAGAAGAAAAGAGTTTCTAAATTTTTTCTATCGATGAGCAGAATGGCGAGATAAAGAAAGGTCCATTATTCTTATTTTCTTATTCTTGGTTTACAAATATCCAAATTTTGATGCCTAAGACTCCATAGATAGTTCTAATTGTATGGGAACAGTGATCAATTTTAGCGCGAATTGTTTGTAAAGGAACCCTGCCTTCTCTGATCCATTCGACACGTGCAATCTCTTTTCCGTCGATACGCCCTGCAATTTGCACTTGAATTCCTTTTGTACCCGTTTGTTCAGTTAATTCAATAGCTTTTTTCATTGCCTTTCGAAATGAGACTCTATTTTTTAATTGTAAAGCTATATATTCTGCAAGAATATTAGGTTGTCCATAAGGCTTTTCAATTCTTGTGATAGCAATGTTGAGTCTCCGATTTACAGAATGAAACTCTTTTTGTACATTCATCTGTAATTCTTCGACTCCCCGTGTTCGTCCTTCTATTAATAAATTGGGAAATCCAATATAGATTATGACTTGAATCAAATCTATTCTTTTTTTAATTCCTATACGGACAATTCCTTCTAAACCCGAGGATATTTTCTTATTTTTTTTTACATAGTCCTTAATACAATTCCGTATTCTTTCATCTTCTTGTAGACCCATGGAAAAATTCTTTGGTTTTGCGAACCAAAAAGAATGATGACTTTGAGTTATTCCAAGTCTGAAACCAAGTGGATT